GGGGCCTACATCCATTATGTGGCATAGGGGTTACATCCCGTATGAAACTTAATAGTATACCACTTCTACGAATAGCTCTTAATGCCGCATCTCTTCCGAGACCGGGACCTTTTATCATAACTTCTGCTCGTTGCATACCTTGATCCGCTACTGTCCGAATAGCATTTCCTGCTGCGGTTTGAGCGGCAAATGGTGTCCCCCTTCTTGTACCCTTGAATCCACAAGTGCCGGCGGAGGACCAAGAAATCACCTGACCCCGTACATCTGTAACAGTCACAATGGTATTGTTAAAACTAGCTTGAACATGAATAACTCCCTTTGGTATTTTACGCGCATTCTTACGTGAACCAATACGTCCATTTCTACGTGAACCAATTTTTGGTATAGGTTTTCCCATATTTTATTATCTCATAAATATAAGTCAGAGATATATGGATATATCCATTTCAGGTCAAAAACAGATCCTTTCTATTGTTCGATTATTTAAATTTTCTATATTCATTTTTATTAATATTTTAATTTTTTATTAATAAATATATTAAATATAAATAATATTAATATAAAATATAAATAATATTAATATAAATAATATTAATAAATATAAATAATTAAATTAAATATAAATAAAAATATAATATAAATAAAAATATAAATAATAAAAATAAATAAATAAAAAATATTATAAAATATATAAAAATATTATAAATATAAAAATATTATAAAATATATAAAAAAATATTATAAAATATATAAATATAATTAAAATATATAAATATAATTGTTATAATTTTGTTGATTTTATTTGTGCATCCGGTCCTTTAGTTTTCGAAAGCACCCTTTTTGTTTTTTGGAAATATTATCCTTGTCTTTGTTTATGTCTTGGATTGGAACAAATTACTCTAATTCGTCCACGCCTACGGATCAATCGACATTTTTCACAAATTTTACGAACAGAGGCCCTTATTTTCATATTTGTCATTCCTTAACTGAATTCCGAATCTATTTATTGGAAGAAAATAGGGTTTCCTGAAATTTTGAACTTCTAATTGTATCCCCATAAAAAAAAAGAATGTTGAAGTTGAAAAACAGTCTAATCATTTGAATCTTTGTTCCGGGGTCTATAAATTATACGCTCTCCGCTTGAATCAAAATGACTTAACTTACTTCCATTTTTACTTTATCTCCCGGTAGTATACGTATAAAACTACGTCGAATCCTTCCGGAAACATAATCTAGAATCATATTTTCATTATAGAAACGAACCTGGAACATACCATTGGGAAGTGATTCAGTAATTAAATAAACCCTCATGAATCTATTTTTTCTTTTATTCCTATTCCAGTTAAAACCCCTTCATGTATTAACTAATGTATGAGGAGTGATATTAGAAACCCGCTTTTTCTCTCTCTTTTTTCACAAAAATGTATGGAAGTTTCTCATATAATTCGGATATCAGAAGGATTACCATATATAACATAAAATTTCTCCGCCGATTCTTTCTAATCGAGCCTCTCGATCTGTCATTATACCTCGAGAAGTAGAAAGAATTACAATCCCCATCCCTCCTAAAATTCTAGGAATTCGTTGATAATTAGAATAGATTCGTAGACCAGGTCTACTGATTCGTTTTAAATTTAAAATAGTTTTATATGATCCTTTCCTATTTCTTCTATGCCGTAGAGTTAAAACTAAAAAATATTTGTTGCTTTCCCTATGTTTTCTCACGTTTTCAATAAAACCTTCTCGTAAAAGTATTGTAACAATATTTTCGGTAATGTTAGTAGATGGTATTCGAACCATTCCTTTTCTATTCATGTCAGCATTTCGTATAGAGGTTATTATGTCAGCAATGGTGTCTTTACCCATGATAAACTAAAATGATTGTTGCCCTTGACTTTTGCTATAATCAACATGCTCTTTTTTTGTATTATTTTATATCTTATATCTATTTTATTAATTTTATATTTTATTAATTTTATATTCAATTTTATTAATTTTATATTAATTATATTATATATATTAATTATATTATATATATTAATTATATTATAATATTTGTAATAATATTTGTAATAATTTTTTTTTATAATTTTATAATTTGTTTATGATATAATTTTCTTTTTTATTTATGAAAAAAAAATATTTTTTTTATAATATTTTATATTTATAATATTTATAATTTTATAATATTTATAATAATTACAAAAGGTATATGCGTGAGACATAATCAATCTATTAATTATTCATTCCTATTTCATTCAAATACTATAAATATATCACGGTCTCGTCTTATAATACCTCAGGTGCTAATGAAACTATTTTAGTGAAATTTAACTGTCTCAATTCCCGGGCGATCGCACCAAAAATTCGAGTTCCTTTTGGATTTCCTTCTTGATCAATGACAACCGCAGCATTATCATCATATTGTATTATCATACCGTTCTTACGTTTGAGTTCTTTACAAGTACGTACAATTACAGCTCTGATCACTTCTGATCTTTCTAAAGGTGTATTTGGTACTGCTTCCTTGATTACAGCAACAATAACGTCACCAATATAAGCATATCGTCGATTACTAGTTCCTATGATTCGAATACACATCAATTCGCGGGCCCCGCTGTTATCGGCTACATTCAAATGGGTTTGAGGTTGAATCATATCATTTTTTTTATCTGTTCTTTCAGTGCAAAGGGCGAAGTAAAAAAAAAGAAATATTGTGTATCCAAAAAAAAAAAAAAAGAAACCTACAATTGCAATTGTTTTTTTTTCATCCCAAAGACCTCTTTCCTTTGGTTCTAATTATTATGCCGAAATAATGAATTGAGTTCGTATAGGCATTTTGGATGCTGCTATTGCAATAGCTTTTCTGGCTATATTTTCTGTGACTCCGCCCATTTCATAAAGTATTCTACCTGGTTTAACGACAGCTACCCAATATTCGGGAGATCCTTTTCCCGAACCCATACGCGTTTCTGTAGGTCTTACTGTAACCGGTTTGTCTGGAAATATGCGTACCCATATTTTTCCACCGCGGCGGGCATTTCGTGACATTGCCCGGCGACCTGCTTCTATTTGTCTAGATGTGATCCAAGTGGGCTCAAGTGCCTGAAGAGCATATCTACCGAAGCAAATATGATTACCTCGATAGGATATTCCTTTCATTCTTCCTCTATGTTGTTTACGGAATCTGGTTCTTTTGGGGTTATAGTTGATGGTTCTTTCTCAATTCCATCTCTACTACAGAACCGTACATGAGATTTTCACCTCATACGGCTCCTCGCGAATTAAACGATTAAAATATAATATACATGGATTTAATGAATAAAATAATATACCGAATCGTCGTGGGATTTTTTGAGATTTCATCTAATCTATTGGTCTATTGGAAATTTGTATATCTTGTTTTGATATTGATATATAACTAAACAAGTATTCTTTTTATATTATAGACAATTCTTGCTATCTAAATATAAATAGATAATCTTGTTTTGTTATGTCAGAAGGTTCTAACGAATCTTTATTTTGTTTTTACTTTTATTATCATATCGGATTGGTTCCAATTTAGAAATCCAATAAAATCACAATTTTCGCGGGCGAATATTTACTCTTTCATTATTTATTTCAGATGTAGGGTTAGCTCATGACTCCTCAGAACATGACTCCTCAGAATAAATGGATTGGTTCTTGGTTCCTTCCGCCATCCCACCCAATGAATCATTAAGATTCATTTTTAATAAAATCTTAGGCATTCACAGGTTCCGTCGTTCCCATCGCTTCTCGATTAATGGTTAGGTCTGAATTGTACAATGGAGCCTCTAATTCAATTTTCTTTTTTCTTGAGTCAACCCTCTCAGTTTTTATTGACTCGGGGCTCTTGATTTGTTTGTTCTATGAATATAGTCATCTAATTATGGATTAATTAATATTGATGCTTTATTACACTACCTTTTATGAGATGACTCATAGACCTTACATATTAAAATTATATATCATTGATATTATTTTTCTCTCTTTCTTTCACCCTTTCATTTATCCATATATTCTTATTGCTTCACAACTCATAATCAGATTCGTTTTTCTTTTTTTTTATGCAATATTTCAGTTGCTATAATGATATCACCAATATATCATATCTTGACTTATATCTTGACTGGTGCTTTAGATCCAGATAATGCGAAGCGATGAGTTGGTTATTAGTTCTATAGTTATTAATTATTTAATACTACGAGTTGGTTTATTTTTTTGTTGAATCCTAACCACTCTACAAAAAAACCAAGGCAACGAGTCGCACACTAAGCATAGCAATTATATCAATATCAAATGATTAATCGAATTTTTATTCAATCTTATAAAATTTAATTAAAATTTATTATTTTTGATTTAACAGAATAAAAGAATGGAAGAATTTGTCATTTTTTGTTTTTTCGCTAGATAGAACGTTAAAGATAAGGCAAAGCTTATTATTCTTCGTTTACAAATATCCAAATTTTGATGCCTAATACCCCATAAATAGTTCGAACTGTATAGGAACAATAATCAATTTTTGCTCGAATGGTTTGTAGAGGAACCCTACCTTCTCTGATCCATTCGACACGTGCAATTTCTTTTCCGTCGATACGTCCCGCAATTTGTACTTGAACTCCTTTTGTACCCGCTTGTTCAGTTAATTCAATAGCCTTTTTCATTGCTTTACGAAATGAAACTCTATTCTTTAATTGTCCGGCTATAAATTCTGCAAGAATATTAGGGTGTCCATAAGGGTTTGCAATTCTTGTAATAGCAATGTTGACTTTTCCGTTCATACAATTAAGTTTTTTTTGCACATTCATCTGTAATTCTTCGATTCTTCGAGGTTTACCTTCTATTAATAACTTTGGAAATCCCATATAGATTATGACTTGAATCAGATCGATTCTTTTTTGAATCTTTATCCGTGCAATTCCCTCGACACCAGAAGATATTCTCATATTTTTTTGTACATAATTCTTGATACAATCCCG